AAAAGCGACCTTTTAATAAATTCAAGAAACCTTTTAATAAAAAAAAGCGACCTTTTCGTAGGCCTCTGTCCCGGATTCAGGAGAATCGAATTAATCATAAAAACATTGGTTTAATTAGTCGATTTATTAGTCAACAAGGAAAAATATTATCTAGACGAGTGACTAAATTAACCTTGAAACAACAACGATTAGTTACTAAGGCTATAAAAATAGCTCGTATTTTAGCTTTGTTACCTTTTCGCACTAATAAGGTAAAATTGAAAAGAACCAATCCGACCGCTAGAATTAGAAGCAGAAAAAGAACCAAGCCGACCACTAGAACTCCTGGTTTTAGAACCAGAAAAAAATAGGCTTATTCTTTGTTCACTTGAATCAGAATTCCAATCCGAACTCAAACGCGGATTGGTGTTTTGTTCGACAAATCCGAGAATCCAGATTTGATTATCGTGTCGTAAGAAAAAAAACGAATCGCAAAAAAAAGATTTTTTATTGAACGTGTTCATTCATTTTGACTACTTTAGCATATTTTCTCCTAGTAATTTCCACTCCCCCTTCCCGGAGTTCATTCTCCGGGCAACTCTATTTACAATTATTCCGGTGTATTCTACTTCTTTTCTGATTTCGTTGGAAATTATAGAAAAACAATTCCTACTTGCTATAGTTATTTGGGCCAGTATTTTACGATTAAAAAGCAACTGTCTCTTGTATAGATCATGTATTAATTTACTATAACTATAGGATAGTACCTTTTCTCGAATTGCTGCGTTTATCCGAGTGATCCACAAACGACGAAAATTTCTCTTTTGGTTATTCCTATCCCGATGAGCCGAAAACAAAGACCTTATTTCCTGTTCAGTAATAGTTCGAGTAAGTCTTGAATGCGCCCCTCGAAAACTTGATACAAATGAACCACTTTTTGTTCTACGTCTCTGAGCTACATATCCGCGTTTAGTTCTGGTCATTGAATAAATAAAACTTTGACAAATAACTATTTCTTTTCTTTCAGTTATTCTTTTCCCCGTTCTGGTCTATTAATAACCAAACGGATTTTTCCAATGTATAAAATAAAAATTCCAATGGCTTTGGCTACTATAACCTTCCCGACCACGATTTTTTCTTTGTTTAGGTATTTTACTAAAGAAATAAAAAATTTTCTTTTGCTAGGTGTCAAAAATAGAAAAAGAAATAGAAATTGAATGGATAAAGGAATAGTGGGTTCCATCGTTTCTATGGTTATTTCTTAAACGGTGAGGTCTTCTCTATACACCGGAGCCTTTAACTTCATTTAATCAATCTTATTGGTAACTTGTATAGTTCACACCACACTCTTTGGCTCTACCCCTGAATTATCCAGTAACAGGTCTTTCACACTGAGACCCACCTATACAGTAACGGTATTTAATTATGAAAGTTAGCTGGGTAGCTGACCCTCGTAGTCCGTTCTTGACCGAGTGAGAACTCCATTTTTCTGTTTTTTTTTTGAATTTCAATAAGATTTCCTCCGCTTAATGGATAACCATTTGCTACCAATGGAGAATTGCTTCTCATCTTAAATTCAGTTGATTGGATTTGCACCAATGAAAACCATAAACTTTCTAGACAATATAGGGATTGATTTGTTTATTTTAGTTTTAGATAGTGAATGGAGTTCCTTCTTCCATTCTATCCTATTCGCTGGTACTGATCATTCATACTGGAAAGCGGTTTTCTTGCTTTTTTTTGTGTCAGTTCATGATCTAAACGAGTCGCACATACACCCTAGTACATATTCCTCGACGCTGAGGACATCCCCGAAGAGCGCGGGTTTTCACGACATTTGGAATTGGCTGTCTTGCATTTCTAAGAAGTTGTTGACTAGTTGGCATATTGAATCCTATAGTTAAGGGGCTGGTTTAGATTGACCCTAACCGGATCATTATGAATTTTTTTCTATTTTAAATAGAAAGTCAAATTGGAAATAAAACCTGAAATCACGGATCCGCGCAAAATCCATTTTATTTCTCTGATAGAATGTAGGAGATAACATCTCAATTCATGGAAATTCAAAACCATTTTCTCCTACTATATGATCAACAAGTCTGTACTCTTTGGCTTCTATTGCTGACATAAAAACGTCTTTTTCCAAGGTATCCATTATTTCTTTTCGGGATTTCAACGTCGTTATTCTATAACCATCTATGATGTAGTCGCGTATTCTTTCTATTGCTTGCATTTCCACGACAGTGTCCTCCATTTCCACCTCCGAAAGAGAACTACAGGGCTGATGCATCATTACCCTGATGATAGAAGGATTCTCTATCTGCTGTGTGAAACGAACAGAAAAGAAAGATAAAGAATAATAGGAAAAAAAAAGATAGAATTGAACAACCGTACGGGCGTCGTTTTTTGTGCATTGCATACGGCTTTACAATCAAATTGAAATTGATCCTTACTTTCCATTCAAGAAACATAAAAATAGAAYCTCTCAGYTCYAGATGAGTAAATGATTAAATTGCCGTCC